GTCAATGATCCAATCAGATAAATAATTGGAACGGTCGTATCGACCTTCTTCATAGAATTACCTATTAGAAATGAATTTTCTAGCATTTGACTCCGTACCACCAAAGAATTGAGTCGCACACCGGAAAGATAGCCCAGAAAGTTGATAGAGTACTTGCCTAAGTGGTTTAGATGAACCCTTCCTGGTTGAGACGACACGTGAAAATGCCATTGCCATAAACCGACAAGGTAATATTTCCATTTATTCATCAGAAGAGGCGTATCCTTTGAAGCCAAAATGGATTTTCCTTGATATCTAACATAATGCATGAAAGGATCCTTGAACAAGCACAAGATGTCCTGAAAATCTTTAGCAAAGACTTCGACAAGATCTTCGACTTTTCCATAAAAATACATTCGTTCAACGAGGACTCGAGAGGATGTTGATCGTAAATGAGACGATTGGTTACAGAGAAAAAAGAGGATGGATTCATATTCATATACATGAGAATTATATAGAAACAATAACAATCTTGGATTCCTTTTTAAAAAAACAGAAATAGAGTTCTTTGTAGTAATAAGACTATTCGAATTAAAATACTCGTGGAGAAAGAACCGTAATAAATGGAAAGAGGAGGCATCCTTTACCCAGTAGCGAAGGGGTTGAACCAAGATTTCGGGACAAATGGGGTGGGGTATTAGTACATCTAACACATAATTTAAATGTGACAATTTGTCCTCGAAAAAAGGAAATATTGAATGAATTGATTGGAAATTTTGAGATTTTTCAAACTCTTTCCCTTCTAAAAAAGCTACCAACCGTGGGGCAAATGGAATTTCCACCACGACAGCAAATCCCTCTAATATAATTTGAGAATACAACTTATTGTTGTGCCCAAAAATTGGATTTTGGTTAGAGTCATTCGCAGCAATATTCAAATTAATCTGTTGAGACATTCGAGTAATTAACCGTTTCACACTTAGTGAACTAGATTTATTGTCATAACCCCCACTTTCCAATGAAATTATCGAGCTATTTAAACCATGATCATAAGCAAGTGCATAAATATACTCCCGAAAAAGAAGTGGGTATAGGAAGTCGTGTTGTTGAGATCTATCTAGTTCTAAATATACTTGAAATTCCTCCATTTGAAATTCGATTAAAAACAAAGGTAAGGGATTTAGTGGACGATCAAACGATACATAGTGCGATACGGTGAAAACAAAGTATTGTAGTAAAAAAAGTAGATACCTTGAAAACGGGTCGACTCATCACCGGATTCTCTATCCTCTCATTTCCAGTTAATTGAATTGGTTTATGTTTGTTATACTATAACAAAGTGGTTAGAAACCCTTTATTTTTTCACTCCAATCGCTCTTTTGATTTTGGAAAAAAAAAACTATCTTTATCAATATACTGCTTCTTCTACACATTCATCTACAACCCATAATAGGGATTCACGAATACTTAGGACTCATTAAATAAATCGATAATCCACTCATGGGAAAACCTTTCCCCGCGTTAGGAACTAATATATTTTTAACGTTTAATTAGATCGGATAATCATTCAAATTAAGAACCGAAGCTCGTTACTTTTTGTTTCCCTATAATTAGAACCCTAGGGCTCTATCCATTTATTCACTCGACCCAACTTTTCATGAAATTTCTTTTGTTCCGCGCCAAGAATTCAAACTTGGTTTTGTGTCAATTGAACAAGAATAAAATATTCTCAAAATTATCCATTGATACGACATGCTGTTTTTTCCATTCATTCCTTTCAGGATCAGTCGTGGTCTTACAAACTCTCCCGAAGATTTGGACGAATCCCTTGCTTCATAGAAATGTGTAAAAGATGCTAGCCGTACTTAAAAGCCGAGTACTCTACCGTTGAGTTAGCAACCCAAAGAATTCAAATGGGTAGATAGAATCGGAATAAAAATAAATAAACGAAATTCAATTTCACAATGGAATCAAAATATTAAACTAGCAAGAACTCGAATCAAAAAATTTCTAATTGATTCTGAACATAAAAAGAAAAAAACCTCTAGGACGGAGATAAATGGGTTCATCTTTACACGATCGAATTATATTTGTTCAATACACTATTGTCAATATGACATTGAATATTGAATATCAAGATTGAGAAAATACTAAAAAAAAAATAAAATGACGAAAACAAAAAGAGTTAATTCTTTATTTATTAAATTGAATTAAAATTCAAATAACAAATCAAATTTTATATATTAATAAATAGAAAGAATTAGATAAATAAAAAACTTTAGGAAAACTTTTTTAGATAAATACTTGAAAAAAACCGAAAAGAAAGAGGTATGAATAGAACAAAAAGGGGGGGTAGTAAAGAAAAAATTCTACAAAACTATATAAGACTCCTCCACACCCTCTTTTTTTGTTCTATTCCTTAATAGAATTTCATTTGATTAAGACTAAGTTCTGTAAAAACCCCCGCTTTCTTTGAAATATCATGAACGGTTCCTGTAGGTTGGGCGCCCTTGACAAGGAAATATAGAATAGCGGGAACATTTAAATGGGTTTGATTATTTATCGGATCATAAAAACCCACTTTCTGAAGATCTCTTCCTTCTCTTCGGGATCGACCATCAATTGCAACGATTCGATAAACGGCTCATTGGGATAGATATAGATGAACAATACCCCCCCTAGAAACGTATAAGAAGTTTTCTCCTCGTACGGCTCGAGAAAAAATGGTTAGAAGTGAGAGTTATGTCTATGTATAGAATTAGAATCTAAAATAGATCTATAAAATAATCAAATCAATTAGAGATTTAAGCCCTTCTTTTTTTTGTTTCTTTTGAAAAATGAAAAAGAAACAAAAAAGCATTCCTACTCTCATAACTCAAGTTGGATAAGTTTCAAAGCCCAAACGAAAATCCTTAGGCATTTCCTTTTTTGAGTGGTCTCAAGCCTCTTTTTTGTTTGTCTCGTTTCGAATCGAATCGATTTTTGGATTTTTCATTCTGATCGAATTGGTGAGACCATTGAAAATGGTATTTCCTTGTTCCAGGACCCTTTCTCTTTGCTTTGAATCGTTGGGTTTAGACATTACTTCGGCGATCTTTAATGTTTTTAGTTTTAAATTTTGAAAAAATGGCAGCAACACACCCCTTTTTGATTTCTTTCTATCAAAGAATCATACGAACAATTGATTGCTACGGGATAAACTTTTGATAGAAAGAGTTTTCCCAATTCCAACAAAATTTCCCCTTGCTTTTGGATTTATAAATTGCTCGAATCAGATCCTTTCGATTTCTATATCAAAATCGAAATTGACTTACGAAGTTTTTTCCAACTTATTGATTGGTATTAACCCTAGACCCTTGCCCCTGAGAAATGAAGAAATACTTTTACTCGAGCTCCATCCTGTCCTAGTTACATTACCACCCACCAAAAGGTGAGGATTCTAATAGAACAGAAGAAAGAATGTCGAGCCAAGAGCCCATTCATATAAAATCGAAAATGGTGGATGCAAATCCACAGCGGATCATGTCCTTCAAGTCGCACGTTGCTTTCTACCACATCGTTTCAAACGAAGTTTTACCATAACATTTCTCTAGTTTGGAACTGGTATGTAATTGATTCCATTATGGAATCATGAATAGTCATTGCTTCAGTCTATACACAGTCTTTTTTCCTTGTATATGAAGGGAATATTTATATTGTTAGTCTTTCATCCGGAATCCTGAAATGAAAGATCAAATCAGAATTACAAAAAAAAAAAAAATGGGTGATTTCCATATCTATCAGATTAGACTGAACAATTTTCGTTGGAAGTAATTATGTATATTGTATGTTAAATATTTAATAGTAAGGTAAGGGCTCACCACAAATCTTAAAAAAAGCGAAAGAACATTATCTCTGAAATAGGAGGATAGCAATCCATGCATATAAGCCTTTCCTCAAATTTTGCGTCGTTTTTTTTTGTCGTGGGCTTCAGATTCAATAATCTTTACCCAAATTGAAAATACTGTAAATAAGCTGTATGAATCACCCCCGTATCAATTGTTATTCCCGAGATTTACAATTATTCATTAAATAAAGCCCAAGACAAAATACCTAAAATTTTGGGTTAGGGTCAAAGAAAATCCATTCCATGTGGAACAGGATTATTGGTTAATGAGATTTGGACCGACACCGATATTCAAATCGGTATATTTCGTTGTTCCCTAACTCTTATCTACTCCCACCCCAAATTCTTTCTGCGGGGATGATGAATCCTAAAAAAAGATCCTATTTTAGGGATGCTAGACTATTTTGTATAGATACAAAGACAAAAAGTCCCACATTGTTTCCTTCTAATTTTTTTTTTATTTTAATCGAACCCAGTCTTACTTAAGAGACTTAATCCCGAATTCAATCAGTACCAGGAATACCCTCTTCTTTAGAATTCCGAAATGAAAAGAGAATAATTGGGACTGTAAAAAGATAAGAAATGAGGAGGCTTTCGCATTTCGATTTAGAATGTATCTTTGAAAATTCAACTCGATAGGGAACGTAAGACTTTTCTAAGAAACTTACTTAAATATGAAAGGGGAAGGAAAGGGGGGGGCCTACGCAAAAATGCCCATCCAAGGTTTTTAAATTCAAACTCTTGTGATCGGCGTTCCCCGCTTGCGTGGACCACAAATGCATTCAGTTCCATTTTTGTATTATTTGAATTCTATTTAATTTGTGAAAAAAGGTCTGATTCCGAAAATCCTTTTTGAAAATAAAAAAAAAAAGAATTCCCCCCTTTGAGCAACTCTCTTAAGTATAATTTTTGATAAAATGTACGTCTTTTTTTTTCTGTCCGGCCTGGGACGGAAGGATTCGAACCTCCGAATACCGGGACCAAAACCCGTTGCCTTACCACTTGGCGACGCCCCATTTCAATTTCTATTCGGTACTAATAAACCGTAGTATTGGGTGTTCGTCAATTCCAGTCCAAGCCCTAAAATTCGATTATTGTTTTAGTTTAGGGTTGTGACACGTGTAGGTGTAAAATCAAACTGAATTTCTTGATCATTACATAGAATTCAATTAAGATATTGTATGAAAGTATGATTTATTCAATTCTCACACGAGAATAGAAGGATTTGGGTTTTGATTGGTTCGGTTCCAAGAAGTATTTTTTTTGTCTACCTTACTTTCTTTTCTTCCTTTTTATCTTATATCAATAAGATATTAATAACTCAATCAAAATACAATTATCTCCAAAAAAAAAAGGTTTGTTATGCTTAATATCTTTAGTTTAATGTATATCTGTCTTAATTCTGCCCTTTATTCGAGTAGTTTTTTATTCGCCAAATTGCCCGAGGCCTACGCTTTTTTGAATCCAATTGTAGATGTTATACCAGTAATACCTGTTCTATTTTTTCTCTTAGCCTTTGTTTGGCAAGCTGCTGTAAGTTTTCGATGAGATCTTTAATATTGGACTAGAAAAATTCATGATTTATTCGAGTTCGAGAAAAAAATTCTAACAATGGATAAGATCAGATGAGTCGTACAATATGAACGAACCCTCGCCGCAATTCAAACAGTTAAATTCGTGGGGAGCCACGATCCATTTTGATCCCCCATTTGCTATTTGTTGATTATGACCCTTTTTCACTGAAACCATATTAGAGCCAACCACAATGTTGAATTCGAATTGTGTGAATTTCTGAAAACTCTTTTCTATTTATAGATTATAGAATCGAAATTCTAAAAAGAACTTCATTTCTTGATGTCAAAATCGGATATGTAGTATAAAAATAGAGAATCTATTCTTTTTTTTCTTTTCCCCAAAAAACTTATTTGGAGATTGTGTAATGCTTACTCTCAAACTCTTTGTTTACACCGTAGTGATATTCTTTGTTTCTCTCTTCATCTTCGGATTCCTGTCTAATGATCCAGGGCGTAATCCCGGACGCGAAGAATAAAAAAAGAAGGGGTTGCTTGCTTTAGTCGTATCAATGTTCTTAGGGTTTTCTCGATTCCACATCTGTTACTATTAAAAAAAAAGGAAAAGTGTTCGCTAAATTGGAATTTGAAAGATACGAAGCGATCGACCGAAACGGAAAGAGAGGGATTCGAACCCTCGGTACGAATAACTCGTACACCGGATTAGCAATCCGACGCTTTAATCCACTCAGCCATCTCTCCTAATTGAAAAAAAAAAATAATTACTATGTTACATTGTTACATTACACAAAAAATAATGCTTGAAAAAAGCCCGTCTTTACTTTATTTTATATCTTTACTTTCTATATTCTCGATATTCTAGAGCATATAGAAAGTAAATTGATTATACAGCTCATAGAAAATATAGCTTATAGAATATATTTTTTTTATTGTCTTTTGTATTCTATTATATAAATAGATCTAACTTTTATCAGCAATTCCATTTCTATCATTTATAGAAAATTAAAAGACAGAAAGCATTCGAAAGAGATAAAATAGAAAAAACCTAAAGAAAAGAATATCTCTTTAATTTCGTTCAACGGGGCCTTTTTTATTTCCACTTCGACGGCCTGGCCTGGTCAGTACCCAGCCGGGCCTTTTTTTGTTCTAATGAACCATACCGCCGAACCATAGAAAAAATGCGAACCATAACATAAACAAAAATAATTTATTTGGATTTGATTTGAAAACCCAAAAATGAAATACTTCTTTTATTGTATTCAACGAACAAGAAAAAGAAGGACTATTTCCATTCCTATGATGATATAGAATTAGAATCAAAGTGTCATTTCTTATTATTCTTTCGTTTCTTTTTTTTTTTTTTTTATTTCCATTTTTTTTTTACTTTTACTGGAAAAAAATACTGAAAAAAAGGAAAAATGGAACTAGGGATTTTTTCACAATCCACTTGTTTTTGTCTTATGACTTAAGTTGTTTTGTCGAGCCATATCTGTCAAAATTCGTCCAACAAAAGAGTTTTTTTTTATTATGAAATTTTTAATTATGAAATTTAGTTATTTAAACGAAATAACTCCTCCTTTCCTAATTGCATTAGGACTCCTGACAAAGACGTCAACGTTCTAATTTCGAATTTGCATTTCATGATTATTTTGAATTTTTGTTCTATCTTGATTACATCCGATTCTCTTGTTCGACAAAAGGCCCTTTTTTAGACAATAATCGCATTGTAGCGGGTATAGTTTAGTGGTAAAAGTGTGATTCGTTCAATTAATCCCCTTATATAGTTAAGGGGTCATTCAGTTTAATTGATATTCCAATCAAAAACTTTATTTCTAAAAAGGATTAAAGTTGAATCCTTTCACTCTAAAATTCAAATAAAAGATTTGGGGAAAAATATCCGTTCTCGTGATTTGTATCCAAGGGTCAATTCGAAATTGAAAATTTGGATTATGAAATTGCGAAACATAATTTTGTTTTTGAATTGGATCAATACTTCCAATTTTTTAAGTATAAGTAAAGGATCCATGGATAAAGATAGAAAAGTCTAGTTCGAATCGTAACTAAATCTTCAATTTTGGTTTTTTATATTTATAGGTTAGATTG